TCTATTTTTCCTCGAATCTGTCATTGAGAGGAAAAGGATTTAATCCTTTTAAGAAATAAAGTTTTTTGATCGGAATAGAAATCAAACCGAAAGACCCCTTAACTATTTAAGGGGGTTACTATAACGAATCACACTTTTACCACTAAACTATACCCGCTACAATGTCATTATTATATAAAAATGGCCTTTTGTCGAACAGGGGGAATTAGGGGCCATCAAGATAAGATCATAAAAGAATCATGAAAATTAGAGTATTGACGTTTTTCGTGGGGGATTCTAATTGAAAAAATTCATCAAAAAAGAGGGCTAATTTAAATAACTAAATAAAAAGTTCTATCTTTTCTTTTGTCTTTTGCTGGAGGCGCTTTGATAGATACAATTCGTCAAAACCGTTGAAATTCTAATAAAAAATGCATTGTGTAAAAATCCAAAGTTTCCTTTTTTTATTCCAGTAAGAGTAAGGTCGTGAAGTAAATAAAAAAGTAAGAAAGAAGAATAAAAAATGGAGAAGGATTTGATTCTATAATAAGACTGGAAATAGTCCTTCGTCTTTTTGTTGTTGCTTTATTAGCAAACTTTTTTGTTTTAAAATCGGGAGAAGCCGTTTAGCCAAGATTCGTTGGAACAAAAAAGGGCCCGGCTAGGTACTTACCAGGCCAGGCCGCGGGAATCAAAAAGGGCCCTTTCGAACAAAATCAAAGCAAAAGAGGTCGTCTTTCTTTTTCTTTCTTTTTCTATTGAATCTTTCGAGCCCTTACTTGAACTAAATGGAATTTGCTAATAAAAGTTGTAGATATATAATAATATAGATAAAGAAAGAGAAAGAAAGACTTTTTCAATCCTTATTTGATGTGTAATGTAACATAGTAATTATCTTTTTCAATTGGGAGAGATGGCTGAGTGGACTAAAGCGGCGGATTGCTAATCCGTTGTACGAGTTATTCGTACCGAGGGTTCGAATCCCTCTCTTTCCGTTTTTGTTGATGACTTGATATTTTATTTCTCTTTCAAATTTCGCCAATACTTTTTATTTTTTCCTAGTTAAACGTATGGAATAGATAAAAAATCCTAAGAAAATGAGAAAATCAAGCAACGAAAAACCTTGTTTTATTCTTCACGTCCAGGATTACGACCTGGATCATTAGATAGGAATCCAAAGATAAATAGAGAAACAAAGAATATCACTACTGTGTAAACGAAAAGTTTGAGAGTAAGCATTACACAATCTCCAAGATCCTTTTTTTGGAAAAATGAGAAAAGGGAATAGATCCTCCATTTTTTAATACAAAATATTTTGACACCAATAAATAATAAATGAAGTGCTTTCTAGAAACAGAAAATAATTAATGAAAATTCAGTTGTCATAAGAGTCTTTCATTACCAAAAATCTATTTCATACCCACAATTAGATATTGTGGGTGGGGGACCCTAACCTAACCCTATGTAGGGTCTTTCAATGGAAAAGGGCAGAATGGGGAATACGGGGTGAGCCAGATTTGGATTTCTCGCAGCTATCCAAGACTTTCAATGTTTGAATCGAAGGTTCATAATGTAAGACTTATTTGATCTTATTCATTGTTATAATTTTTTCTCGAATAAATCATGAATTTTCATTTTATTTTATAGGATAATATTAAAGATCTCATCGAAAACTTACAGCAGCTTGCCAAACAAAGGCTAAGAGAAAAAAGAACAAAGGTATGACTGGCATAAGATCTACGATTGGATTCAAAAAAGCATAGGCCTCGGGCAATTTGGCGAAGAAAAAACTACTCGAATAAAAGGCAGAATTAAGACAGATACAGATCAAACTAAAGATATTAAGCATAACAGACATTTTGTTCTTGGAGATAATTGCATTTTGATTGAGTTATTGCTATAAGGAAAAATGAAGTAAAGTAAGGTAGACACAAATCCTTCTTTTTCTTTGAACCCACCCAATCAAAAATTCCCCAATTCTCAAACAAAGGAGAATAGAAGAAATCATACTTTCATAGAATATCTTAATTGAATTATATGTAATGATCAATGAATTCAGTTGAATTCTATATCTATATCTACACGTGTAAAAATTATAGAAAGAATCTAATTTATTCTATAAAGATTTTCTATAGACATTTGTCCTGGAATTGACCAAGACCCAATACTACTATTATTCTTTATTAGTGTCGAATGGAAATCTAAATGGGGCGTGGCCAAGTGGTAAGGCAACGGGTTTTGGTCCCGGTATTCGGAGGTTCGAATCCTTTCGTCCCAGGACATATACATTGTATCAGAGTCAAAGTTTCTTTTGAAAATAACGTTCTGTTTAAATGTCTAATATTGGGATTGGATAGAATGTCATTTTTGTTTCTTTTATGATTTTGAATGTGAATGAATCCTATCTTTGTTTTTCACAAACCGAACTAACTGAATTGAGTGCAAACGACATGCAGATTGAAATAAATATATTTATTTGTGGTCGAGGTACAACAGGAACATAGGTCACACTTTTTTGAATTCAACCTACTAAAAACTAAAGTAGGGCGGATTTTTCATCATATGTTCATTCCCTTCATATTGTCATATATGAGTATGAGGCGGTTTAGTTACTTAATTTGAAGAGAAACCTTATGTCTCATATTTAATTTTCAACGATCCACTTTGAATCGCAATAAGAAAGAACCTCTTGAGACGGGGGGAATTCCTAAATTTAAGTCACTTTACTTTCTGCCAAGGTTGCATAAAGATTACTTAATCCCGGGTCAAACAAAAAAAGACATATCAAATGAATGAGGAAATGCTTAGCTTAAGTTAATATGGATGTATTGTTATCATTTGAGTTCGTTCTATTTCAGTGACAACAGTCTTTCGGTTTTGGGGAAAAAGAATTGGAATCCCTTAAATATTGATTGATATTGAAATAGTGCATTTTCTTTTTTAATATAGACTGTCCATAACAGAGACTGTTGTTCAGTCTATCCAATAGATAGATAGGTACGAAAAACCTATACTCGTTCATCTGATTAATAAAATTAGAATCGAAAGAATAAGTACCTAAATCTTCCCCTCTATCAGTCTTTTTTATCCATCTCACGAAAAATTTGGTTTCTTGTTCAATCTATTTATCTGCTTTAAATCATCATCCTTGATGGTTCAATTCGAAAAGAAACAGAGATTTCTCTTTTTTTTATGATGATCAAATGTCATCTTTAATGGAAAACTTTATTCAAATCATTTTTTCATTTTTCTAATCGAAATAGGAAGCTCTTTTGATTAGAAAAATGATGATTAATGCTTGCTTATGAGTTGAATCTTTGGTATTCAAAGAAGTGGGAGATGGGTCAATATCTCCTATTGAGTCACTTTAAGATGCAGAGTCAAAAAGAATTCATTTATTCGTGTTATTTCTCTATTTATTTCTATTAGTTTGTTTTTTTATAAAAACTGTTTCATTCATACAATAACATAAAAAAATGGGGTCTTGCTAAGATGATTTCTTCAGAAAAACTCTTTACCCTCTTTGTATAGAAAAAAAAGGGTATAGATTCATATGTCTATGTACCGGCTGAACCAATGACTATTCATGATTCCACAATTGAATCAATTCCATCCGGGTTCCAAATGAGGGGAATGTTATGTTATGGTAAAACTTCGTTTGAAACGATGTGGTAGAAAGCAACGTGCGACTTGAAGGACACGATCCGGTGTGGATTCTTATTCTTACATCCGCCATCTTTTATAGGACCGAAGGTGCTCTCGGCCCGACATCTGTTCTATTCCACTAGAATCCCTCTTTTTGTTGGATTGTAATTAATATAGTACATGATGGAGCTCGAGTAGAAAGTATTGATTCATCTTTCAGGGGGCAAGGATCTAGGGTTAATGCCAATCAATAAATTGGAACAACTTCGTAAGTATATCATCAATATAGAAATCGAAAGGATCCGATTCGGTCAAGTTTTCAATTCAAAAGGAAAATTTATTGGAATTGATAAAACTCTTTCGATTCAAAGTGTATCACGCGGGAATCGACCGTTCAGATGATTCTTTGATAGAAAGAAATCACAAAAGGGGCGTGTTGCTGCCATTTTGGAACGATTAAGAAGCACCGAAGTAATGTCTAAACCCACTGATTTAAAACAAAGAAAAAAGGATCCCAGAACAAGGAAACGCCATTTCAATTGTCTCAAGAACTGGATCATAATAAAGAATCCAAATATTTTTTATTTTAAACGAGACAAACAAATAAGGGGAGTTAAAGACCATTCAATAAATGAAATAAATTGCCGAATTTAGAATTATCCAACTTGAGTTATGAGTACAAATGATTTTTTCTTTTTTCAGGAAGGGCGAACAAAAAAGGGAGTGAAATCCCAGTGTAATTGATTTTATCAACCCCCTTGCCATTCATTAGAATACGTAGACAAAACTGCGAATCATTTTTTCTCGAGCCGTACGAGGAGAAAACTTCCTATACGTTTCTAGGGGGGGTCTTGTTCATTTACTTACATCTATCCCAATGAGCCGTCTATCGAATCGTTGCAATTGATGTTCGATCCCGAAGAGAAGGAAGAGATCTTCGCAACGTGGGTTTTTATGATCCGATAAAGAATCAAAGTTATTTAAACATTCCTGCTATTCTATATTTCCTTGAAAAGGGCGCTCAGCCTACGGGAACTGTTCGGGATATTTTAAGAAAGGCCGAGGTTTTTAAGTAGCTTTGCCCTAATCAAACGAAATTTAATTAAGGAAATAAAAAAGGGATAATAATTCGTATATCATTTTGTATAACTTTTATATACACTTTTTTTATTTCTCCCCTTTTGGGTACTATTCGTATCTATTTTGCATTGCTTCTATAAACTCTTATGTTCTATAACGACAAAACCTAGTTGGTTGATCCTAGAAATCGAAAATTATGGTATTTCCTTCAATTGGGGGGTTTCGTTGGAACTATACTAACAAGTAATAACCAAGGAATCCAATTTGTTTATTCTAGTTACTTATTATTGATTGAA